GTTGAGCGTGTTTTTAGTGTGTTTTTAGTGTGTTTTTAGTGTGTTTTTAGTGTGTTTTTAGTGTGTTTTTAGTGTGTTTTTAGTGTGTTTTTAATGTGTTTTTAGTGTGTTTTTACTATGTTTTTAGTGTGTTTGGTCTATGGAATGTTGTTTTTTGGTTTTGGGTAGTTTTTATAGTTTGTTGTGTTAAGATTGTTTATTTTACATTGCAATTTTATGTTTTTAGTTTGATTTGGATTTTAGCCGTATTGATAAGTCAATGTAATGAATGAATGTTGTAATTTTTGTTTGGTTTTTTATATGGATGGGTAGAGGAAATTTAAATGTGGGTGAATGAATGATGAACGTTTGGACAAATGTAGGTAGTTGCTATATAAATGTTGTTGTTAATTTTGTTAAATTTGCAAAATAAAAATGAAACGATAAAAAAATGGATGAAAAATCGTGGTTTAGGTCAAAATGCCTAGAAGTTGATAATGAAAAAATTATGTCCGGCAACCATGACATTATTAGCCACTCTATAGGTAGCTGGGGGACCCACCATGAATGGGGTCAAAGTGCATCAGTGTCAAGTTTGCGACTGCCTTATCCATCCAACCATGACATTTGGTATTCTTGCGGGCGTTCAGTTGTTCGGTAGTCATGTGATGGACATGTCAAGAGGAAGATATCTCCTGCTACGCACTTGAAGGGCTTATTGAAGAGACCCCAAAAAGAAAACAAGTGTAGGAGAGGTCGGATGCCGCGATAACGAGGCAAAGGGAGGAGTGTTCAACCGACCACTTGTATCTGTGAAGAGCAAGTAGGAAGGAGTCTAGCAGTTTATGGCCCTGAGATAGGAACCAGAGGCACAAAAGAGCAAGTTGGGCGAGGGTGTAGGGGGAATGTATGCGCTTGAAGCTGGTCGTGTAGGGCAGAACTTACGTTGAGTAGCTCGGTTCTCGTGAGGATTACGATTAATAGATAACCAGGTTCTCTGGCTTGGGAGTGCTTGAAGGCTGTTGGTCGAGGTTTGTTACCTAGGAGGTGGGCTAAACGTATGCGTTTAGTGGGTGGGGTTATGTACTGGGACCTTATTCGTTTGGTGGAGGTTGTTATGTACAGTGAAACATTATCGATCTTGGGCGACGCTTGTGTTGTGTTGTTAGGTAGGATAGGTTGGGTTTGTTGTACTTGAAGTGGAATGTGCCTAGAGGGTTTTATGTCCGTGTGGGCTTTTATGGGCTGTGATATTTGAGTTTGGTTAGGATTGGCATTACTTACTATGTGGAATATACTGCATTGATATGATGTCTGATGTGGACAATAATACTATGCAAAGTAATACATACCCTATAATCCATGTAAAAACATGGTGGGGGGGGAAGGGGGGGGGTCGAGTATATGTACGATCTAGGGTTCCTGTAGTTAAATGTCTATAACAATGGCTTTTCAAGCCATAGGTCCTGGGTAGAGTCCTGGCAGGAATTTATGATAACTTTTGTTTTGTTTATAAGTTTGTTATTTGTTTTGGGAGGGTTAGCGGTTGCGTCTAACCCTTCTCCTTATTATGGGGTTGTGGGGTTGGTTGTAGCTTCTGTTGCTGGATGTGGGTGGTTGGCTAGTTTGGGGGTTTCTTTTGTGTCTTTAGTTTTAGTTATGGTGTATTTGGGTGGGATGTTGGTCGTGTTTGTTTATTCAGTATCATTGGCTGCAGACCCATATCCTGAGTCATGAACTGATTTGCGTGTTCTTGGCTATGGTTTTGGGATGGGGCTGGTTGTTGCTGTTGGGGTGGTTGTTAGTGGGGGTTTTGAATATTATGTGGAGGTAGGGACGGTGAATAATACGGGTTTGTCGTCAGTTCGGTTAGATTTTAATGGTGTGGCTATGTTTTATTCATTGGGGGTTGGATTTTTTTTGGCCGCCGGGTGGGGCTTATTGTTGACTTTGTTTGTGGTTATGGAGCTTGTGCGGGGGTTATCTCGGGGGGCGATTCGGGCAGTTTAGGTTAGTGGGTCAGAAAGTAGTTTAGTTTAAAATTCCAGCTTTGGGAGTTGGGGATAAAGGTTTGACTCCTTTCTTTCTGATGTTGGTAAACTCTAAGAAGATGTGTAGTCTTCAATCTTTGGCTTACAAGACCAATGTTTTCATAAACTATTAGAGTTGGTTATAGGTTTAGTATTTTATTTTCTAGTATGCTTGCAGCTGGGAACAGTACTAGAATGATTGTGAAATAGGTGAATGAGGCTACTTGGCCGATAATGATAAATGGGTGTTCGACTGGTTGGCTTCCAATTCATGTTAGGACAAGCAGGTTAGTGACTAGAGTTCAGAATAGGATTTGTGATAGAGGTCGGAAGGTTATTGATCGTTGTTTGGAGGTATGGAGCAGGGGTATTAGGAATAAGATTAGTACTGAGGCAGCTAGAGCTAAAACTCCCCCTAATTTGTTTGGGATTGATCGGAGGATGGCATATGCGAATAGGAAGTATCATTCAGGCTTGATATGAGGTGGGGTGACTAGGGGGTTGGCGGGCGTGAAATTTTCTGGGTCTCCTAGTAGGTTTGGATTAAATAGTGCTAGGGCAATGAATGGGGTTAGTATTAGTGCTATTCCAAGAATATCTTTGATTGAGTAATATGGGTGGAATGGAATTTTGTCGCAGTCAGAGGGGATGCCAAGTGGGTTGTTTGAGCCTGTTTCGTGCAGGAATGTTAGATGTACAAGTGTTAGGCCTGCGATGACAAATGGTAGTAAGAAATGTAGGGCGAAGAATCGAGTTAGTGTGGGGTTGTCTACTGAGAAACCTCCTCAAACTCATTCTACTAGTGTTTGGCCGATATAGGGGATTGCTGAGAATAGATTAGTGATTACTGTGGCACCTCAGAATGACATTTGTCCTCAAGGTAGCACATATCCTACAAAGGCTGTTGCTATTAGGGTAATGAGTAGGATAACTCCAATGTTTCAGGTTTCTTTGTTTAGGTATGAGCCGTAGTAAAATCCTCGGCCAATATGTAAGTAGATGCAAATGAAGAAAAATGAAGCTCCGTTTGCATGTAGGTTGCGGATTAATCACCCAAATTGGACGTTTCGGCATGTATGTGCTACAGAGGTGAAGGCTAAGTTAGTGTCTGCTGTGTAATGCATGGCTAGTAACAGTCCTGTAATAATTTGTGTTATCAGGCAAATGCCTAGTAGTGATCCAAAATTCCATCAGGACGAGATATTTGATGGGGTAGGGAGGTCGATTAGGGAATCGTTGATGATTTTGAGTAGTCGGTGGTTTTTACGTAGGTTGAGAGCCATTATATGGTTTTTCTGTGTATTGAGATTAAGATGATGATGATTGATAGGGCGAATGAACCTAAGTATGCTTTGATTAAGCCAGTGTGTAGGATGGTGGCTGTTTTTGATGCTATTGTTTGTATGTTGGCTAGTCCTTCTGGTCCTATTATTTTAAGTCAGGATAAGTCGATTAGGTGAGAGGCAATATTTTGGCCTCCGCTTAATAGGTTTGTTGTGGTGAATCGATGTGCTAGGGGGTTAAAATATCCTAAAGCTATGGAGAAGTTTGAGAAGTGGTTTTGTTTAGGCATGATTAGGGTTTGGGTTATTTTTGATAGTTCTAGGGCTAGTATAATACCTAGAATTGTAACTACAATGGCTGTTATTTTGATAGACGTAGGTATAGTTATTGGTGGAGTTTTTGTTGGAATGATGAATGAGGTAATTAAGAATCCCGCTGTAATGCTCCCTAGAGCTAGTCGAGTGATTGGAGATAGGATTGCTGGGTTGTTTTCGTTTATTGGGGTGAGGGGTGGGATTCGGGTAAATCCTGTTTGTACTAGTAGGGTTATTCGGATAGTATAAACTGCAGTGAATGATGTGGCTAGTAGGGTTAATAGAAGAGCTCAGGTATTTAAGTAGGAGGTATTTAGGTTTTCAATAATTTGGTCTTTTGAATAGAATCCTGCTAGGAATGGTGTGCCTATTAGGGCTATGTTTCCGATAGTTAGGCATGAGGTGGTAGTTGGTAGTATTTTTTGTAATCCTCCTATTTTCCGGATATCTTGTTCTCCGTTAAGGTTGTGGATGATAGACCCTGAGCATAAGAATAGTATAGCTTTGAAGAATGCGTGGGTTGAGATGTGCAGGAAAGCTAGTTGAGGGAGGTTTAGTCCGATTGTTACTATTATAAGTCCTAATTGGCTTGATGTAGAGAAGGCGATGATTTTTTTGATGTCGTTTTGGGTTAGAGCACACGTAGCTGCAAATAAGGTGGAGATTGCTCCTAAGCATAAGCATAGAGTTAGAGCAGTAGGGTTGTTGTTCATTAGTGGGTGTGTTCGGATTAAAAGGAAGATTCCGGCTACTACTATAGTGCTGGAGTGTAGTAGGGCAGATACGGGGGTTGGGCCTTCTATGGCTGCTGGCAGTCAAGGATGAAGGCCGAATTGAGCGGATTTACCCGCTGCTGCTAAGATTAGTCCTAGTAGTGGAAGTGTGGGAGTTTGGTCTTGGGAGATTTGTTGGATTTCCCATGTGTTTATGGTGGATGCTAGTCATGCTATGCATAGGATAAGTCCAAGGTCTCCTACTCGGTTGTACATTACTGCTTGTAGAGCTGCTGTATTGGCTTCTGCTCGGCCATGTCATCAGCTGATTAATAGAAATGATATGATTCCTACTCCTTCTCAGCCGATGAATAGTAAGAATAGATTGTTAGAGGTAATTAGGATGAGTATAGCGATTAGGAATAGTAATAGGTAGGTAAAGAATTTTGTGATGTATGGGTCTGAGGCTATGTATCATGTTGCAAATTGTAGGATAGATCATGATACGAATAGGGCAATTGGGAAGAAGGTTAGTGAGTAGAAGTCTATTTTTAGGCTAATTGGGATTTTGAAGTTTATGATGAATTTTCATTCTCATAGGTTGGTAAGGCTTTCTGTACCCGAGTACATATAAATGGTTATTGGGATTAAACTGATTATGAAGGAGGTTTTGACGGTGTTTGTGATAATAGTTGGGGTGTTTTTTATGTTTTCTGATAGTATTGGTAAAATAAGTGGGGTGGATAGAGTCGCTAGGGTTAATAGTATGAATGTGTTAAGGATTAGTGATAGATCCATTACTTTCACTTGGATTTGCACCAAGATTAATGGTTCCTAAGACCATTGGATTACTGTTATCCTTTGAAAGTAAGGGGGCTGAGGCTTTAGACTCAGATGCGAGAATTAGCAGTTCTTGCTGGTTTAACCTCCCCTCGGCAGGTAAGAAGATTTTAACTTCTATTTTTAGAATCACAATCTAATGTTTTGGTTTAAACTATACTTGCATATAGGGACTCCTGAGATAAGTTCGGGTTTAAAAATAAGTAAGATTATGGGGATTATGTGTAGGGCTATTAGTAAGTGCTCTCGTGTAGAGGAGTTTTGGATTGATGTAATATGTGATGGTAGTGCTCCTCGTTGTGTGGTGATAAGTATATATAGAGTGTATGAGGCAGTTAATAATATTGCGGCCCCGGTCAGAATCAGTGTTAGTGAGGATCAGTTAAATAGGGCAATTACGATAGTTAGTTCTGCTATTAGGTTGGTTGTTGGAGGTAGTGCCATGTTTGTTAGGTTGGCTAGTAGTCATCAGGTGGCTATTAGTGGTAGGAGAGGTTGTAGTCCTCGTGTGAGTAGGAGGATTCGGCTATTAGTTCGTTCATAGTTGGTGTTGGCTAGGCAGAATAATATTGATGAGGTTAGTCCATGTGAAATTATTAGGATTATTGCTCCTGAGAATGCTCATTGGGTTTGGATTATGGTTGCGGCGATAACTAGTCCTATGTGGCTAACGGAAGAGTAAGCAATTAGTGATTTTAGGTCAATTTGTCGTAGGCAGATGGCGCTTGTTATTAAAGCTCCTCATAATGCTAGGGTGATGAATGGGTAATGGAGGTTATTTGAGGATGGGTTTACTAGGATAGTGATTCGTATGATACCATATCCTCCAAGTTTTAGGAGTAGGGCAGCTAGTAGTATGGATCCTGCAATTGGGGCTTCTACGTGGGCTTTGGGCAGTCATAAATGTAATCCGTATAACGGAGATTTAACCATGAAGGCTGTGAGTAGGGCTAAGCTGGATAGTAGGCCTGTTCATGAGTGGGATACTGTTGGGTGTGAGAGTTTTAGCATAGGGAAGAATAATGTACCGATTTGGTTATGCAGGTGTAGGATTGCAATTAGTAGTGGTAATGAGCTAGCGAGTGTGTAAAATAGTAGGTAAATTCCTGCGTTTAGTCGTTCAGGTTGGTTTCCTCATCGTGTGATTAGGATTAGGGTTGGGATTAGAGTGGCTTCGAATGAAATGTAGAATAATATAAGTTCTGAGGCTGAGAAGGCTAACAGGATGAATGGTTGAGCTATGACTATTGTTGTGATGAATATCCGTTTACGAATAATGGGTTCTTGTTCTAGGTGGTTTTGGCTTGCTATGATTATGAGTGGTAGCAGTCAGCACGATAGGACTAGTAGAGGGGAGGAAATTTGGTCGATTGAGGTTCAATGAGTTAATCCTTTACTTGGGTAGTACGTTGGGATTAGTCATTGTAGGCTGATAGTGGCGATTAGCAGACTATGTGCTGTGGTGTTAGTTCATAAGTGTTTGCTAGGGGATAGGAAGGTTAGTGGTAGGAGTATGATGGTTGGAATTATGATTTTTAGCATTGTAGTAGGTTAAAGTTATGTAAGTGGTCAGAACCGTGGGTTCGGGTGGAGGCGACTAGTAATGCTAGTCCTGTGGCTGCCTCACAAGCAGAGAATGATAGTATTAGGATTGGTAGAAGGGTGTGGGATGACGATTGAGTTTGGATTGGTCATATTGATAGGGCGATGTACAATGATAATATTATGCTTTCCAAACATAACAAAGCCGAGATTAGGTGGCTTCGATGGAAGGCTAAGCCTAGGCTACTTAATGTGAAAGCAGAGTAGAAACTTAGATGCAGGATGGACATTAAGAAAGTTATAGAGTTTTAGCTATAATCTGTTGAGTCGAAGTCAACTGTCTTGGTTAGACTAACTTTCTGTTACTCTGCCCATTCTAGTCCTCCTTGAGTTCATTCATGGATTAGGCCCAGGGTGAGTAGGACTACGAGGATTGAAGCCCACATTAATGTTGAGGTAGGGGTTTGTAATTGTATGGCTCATGGAAGTGGCAGTAGTAGGGCAATTTCTAGGTCGAATAGCAAGAACAGAATAGCTACTAGGAAGAATCGAATTGAAAATGGCAGCCGGGCGGACCCTAGTGGGTCAAATCCACATTCATATGGGGATAATTTCTCTGGGTCTGGGTTTGCTTGGGCTAGCCAAAAGTTTAACGCAGTTAATAAAATGCTCAAGGTTAGTGATGTGGCTAGCATGAATAGGATTATGTTCATTACTCTTCTCTGGATTTAAACCAGATTTTAAAGATTGGAAGTCTATTGTAATTAATATACTAGAAGAGTAAGATCCTCATCAGTAGATAGTTATGTAAAGGAATAGTCAGACAACGTCTACAAAATGTCAGTATCAGGCTGCTGCTTCAAATCCAAAGTGGTGTTTAGGTGTGAAGTGGTATTTGATTAAGCGTAGTAGGCATACTGATAGGAATGTAGAGCCGATAATTACATGTAGGCCATGGAATCCAGTCGCAACGAAGAAGGTAGAACCGTATACTCCATCGGCGATAGAGAATGGGGCTTCGTAGTATTCTATAGCTTGGAGGGCGGTGAAGTAGAATCCCAGAAGCACTGTCAAGGTTAGAGCATGAATTGCTTGTTTTCGATTAGCCTCTATAATGCTGTGATGAGCTCATGTGACTGTCACCCCTGAAGCTAGTAGGATAGTGGTATTTAGTAGCGGTACGTCTATTGGATTTAGTGGTTTAATCCCCACTGGTGGTCATTGTCCTCCTAATTCTGGAGTAGGGGCTAAGCTGGAGTGGAAGAATGCTCAGAAGAATCCTAGGAAGAAGAATGCTTCTGATGTAATGAACAGCACTATTCCATATCGTAGGCCTTTTTGTACTGTGGGTGTGTGGTGGCCTTGGAATGTGCTTTCTCGTACAATGTCACGTCATCATTGGATTATAACTAGGATAGTGGATGTTAGTCCCATGATAAGCAGATATGGGGAGTTGTAGTGGAATCATATTGTTAGGCCGGATGTAGTAAGGAGGGCGGCGGCCGCTCCAAAAATAGGTCATGGGCTTGGGTCTACTATGTGGTAAGAGTGTGCTTGGTGGGCCATTATAGGTTAGATGTTTTCTTGTAAGTATAGGCTTAGTAGTAGGACGAATACGTAAGCTTGAATTATAGCTACTGCTACTTCTAAAATGGTTAGTAGGAATAGAATTAATAATGTAATAAGTGAGACTGTTGGCATTGTTGAGGCTAGAGTGATAGTGGCGGTAGAGATAAGTTGGATTAATAAATGTCCTGCTGTGAGGTTGGCTGTTAGTCGTACTCCTAAGGCTAGTGGGCGAATTAATAGGCTGACTGTCTCGATTAGAATTAGAGCTGGGATTAGAGGTGTTGGTGTTCCTTCTGGTAGTAAGTGCCCTAGAGAGGCTGATGGTTGGTTTCGTAGGCCTGTAAGTAGGGTAGCAAGTCATAGGGGGAAAGCTAGGCCTAGATTTATTGATAGTTGAGTGGTTGGGGTGAATGTGTATGGTAGTAGACCTAGCAGGTTAATTAGTAGTAGGAATATTATTAGTGATGTTAAAATTAGGGCTCATTTATGGCCTTTATTGTTTAGTGGTATCATTAATTGTTTTGTGATTAGGTTAGTAATTCATAGTTGTAGTGTGGATAGTCGGCTAGTAATTCATCGGTTATTTATGGATGGCAGTAGGAGGGCTGGGAATGTCATTGAAATTAGGATAAGGGGGATTCCTAGCAGTGATGGGCTTGAAAATTGGTCGAAAAAACTTAAGTTCATGGTCAGGTTCAGGGGGTGGTGGTTGTTGGAGTGTATAGTTTGTTGGATGGAGGATTTATTGAGATGAATGATAGTAGTTTAGGTTGAATGATTATTGAGTAGGTTAGTCATGAAGCTATCATGATAAAGAATCATGGTCCTGGGTTTAGTTGTGGCATACCATTAAGGAGGGTATATGTCCCTCTCTCTCTAGCTTAAAAGGCTAGCGCTGGTTCATAGCTTCTTAATGATTGAGATGAAATTAAAGATGATCAGTTTTCGAAGTTAGCTAATGGGACTGATTCAACTACGATTGGTATAAAGCTGTGATTAGCCCCGCAGATTTCTGAGCACTGTCCGTAAAAGATTCCGGGCCGGGAGGCTGTAAATGAGATTTGGTTTAATCGTCCTGGGATTGCATCAGTTTTAACACCTAGGCTTGGTACAGCTCATGAGTGTAAGACGTCATCTGCAGTAACAATGACTCGAATTGGTGATTCCATTGGGACGACCACACGATGGTCTACTTCCAGTAGCCGGAAGTGTCCTAGTGGGAGGTCTGTGGTGGGTACTATGTAGGAGTCGAATGTCAGGTCTTTAAAGTCTGTGTATTCGTAGGTTCAATACCATTGATGGCCAATGGCTTTCATAGTTAGGTCCGGCTCGTTAATCTCGTCTATTATGTATAGGATTTGTAGGGATGGTAGAGCGAGTATGATAAGGACTACTGCAGGCAGAATTGTTCATACTAACTCAATTTCTTGTGCATCTACTGTACTAGATGATAGTTTTTCAGTTAATATGAAAGCTAATAGGTAAAGTACTAGGCTGCAGATGGCTAGGGCAGTTATTAAGGCATGGTCATGGAATTCTACTAATTCTTCTATGATTGGGGATGAAGCGTCTTGGAAACCAAATTGTGAGTGGTTGGCCATAGTTGTGGTGAGATGTACTGGGGTTTAACCTGTAATTTGGCCTCGACAAGGCCATGTAATGGTTTTACTAACATCTCTAATGAGAAAGAAGCATAAGTGGTATATATGCGGTTGGCTTGAAACCAACATATGAGGGTTCGACTCCTTCCTTTCTTGTACTTGTACAAAGGCTGGTTCTTCAAATGTGTGGTATGGAGGTGGGCAGCCGTAGATTCATTCGATGTTTGTATTGACTAGCTCTGGCTGGAAGGCTTTACGTTTGGATGCAAAGGCTTCTCAGATTATAAATATTAGTATGATTACAGCTGTTATAGAAATTAGTGATCCTACTGAAGAGATAGTGTTTCATAGTGTATAGGCATCTGGGTAGTCTGAGTATCGTCGTGGTATACCTGCTAGACCCAGGAAGTGTTGTGGGAAGAAGGTTAGGTTAACACCTACAAATATCACTCCGAAGTGGGCTTTAGCTCATGTGGAGTGAAGGGTGTAACCAGTGAATAGGGGGAATCAATGGGTGAATCCTGCTAGAATTGCGAATACTGCTCCTATAGATAGTACATAGTGGAAGTGGGCTACTACGTAGTAAGTGTCGTGTAATGCGATGTCCAGTGAAGAATTTGCAAGTACAATTCCTGTAAGTCCTCCAATGGTAAATAGGAAGATGAAACCTAGGGCTCATAACATAGGTGGGTCCCATTTGATTGTCCCCCCATGCAGGGTTGCTAGTCAGCTGAATACTTTAATTCCTGTTGGGATAGCAATGATTATGGTGGCGGATGTGAAGTATGCTCGAGTATCTACGTCTATTCCTACTGTGAATATGTGGTGGGCTCATACAATGAATCCAAGGAATCCGATAGATAGTATAGCTCATACTATTCCTATGTAGCCGAATGGTTCTTTTTTACCTGCGTAGTAGGCTACGACGTGGGAAATGATTCCGAATCCAGGGAGAATCAAGATATATACTTCTGGATGGCCGAAGAATCAGAATAAGTGTTGGTAAAGTACTGGGTCTCCACCTCCTGCTGGGTCAAAGAAAGTGGTATTTAGATTTCGGTCTGTTAGTAGTATAGTGATTCCAGCTGCGAGGACAGGCAGGGAAAGTAGAAGAAGTACTGCGGTAATTAGTACGGATCATACGAACAGTGGGGTTTGATATTGTGATAGAGCAGGAGGTTTTATGTTGATTGCTGTTGTAATGAAGTTGATTGCTCCTAGGATTGAGGAAATACCTGCCAGGTGGAGTGAGAAGATGGCTAGGTCTACTGAAGCTCCAGCATGGGCTAGGTTTCCAGCTAGTGGGGGGTATACAGTTCATCCTGTTCCTACCCCTGCTTCTACTGTTGATGAGGCTAGGAGCAGTAGGAATGACGGTGGAAGTAGTCAGAAGCTTATATTGTTTATTCGTGGAAATGCTATGTCTGGGGCACCAATTATTAGTGGGACTAGTCAGTTTCCGAATCCTCCAATTATAATTGGTATAACTATAAAGAAGATTATTACGAAGGCATGGGCTGTAACTACTACATTGTAAATTTGGTCATCTCCTAGTAGAGCTCCTGGTTGTCCTAGTTCTGCCCGAATAAGGAGGCTGAGGGCGGTACCTACTATTCCGGCTCATGCACCGAAAATTAAGTACAGAGTACCAATGTCTTTGTGGTTAGTTGAGAATAATCATCGGTTGATGAAAGTCACAGGTAAGATGGCTGAGTGTTTAAGCGTTAGGCTGTAGTCCTTTTTACAGAGGTTCAATTCCTCTTCTTATCGACTCTGTAGTGAAATTCATAGTGGGTTGCAAGCTCATTGATGCGCATTAATCATGTGCCAGAGTCTAGTTAGGCAGAAGCCTGTTGGTTTGGGCATATAGCTGTTAACTATAGTGTCATGGGATCAAAGCCCATCTGTCTAGTAGGTGTAAAATCCTAGCTTAATTAAAGCATCTGAGTTGCATTCAGAAGATGCAGGGTAATGTCCTGCGGGTTTTAGCAGAAACTAAGAGAGTTTAACTCTTTTTTAAGGCTTTGAAGGCCTTCGGTTTAAGTGATCCTAAGTTTCTTAGATAATGGTAAGGATTATTGGAGAGATTGGAAGAAGCATAATTGATAGGGTGGTTAAAATAGCGATTGCTATATTTACTGGCTTATTAGTATGTCATTGTTTTATGTGGTTTGTGGTGTGTGGTGGAAGTGTAATTGTAGCACAGTATGCAACGCGTAGGTAGAAGAATAGTCCTAGTAAAGAAAGTAGCGACATAATTATCGCTGTTGGGACTATTTCTTGCATGGTGAGTTCTTGGATGATTAATCATTTTGGGAGAAATCCAGTTAAGGGGGGGAGGCCGGCTAAAGATATAAGTGTCAATAGGGAGATTGCACTTAGTGATGGTGTTTTTGTTCATGAAGTTATTAGTGTGGATAGTTTTAGAACTTTTATTGAATTTATAATTAGGAATACGGTTGAAGTCATTACAACATATAGGTAGAAGTTCAATAATGTGAGTTTAGGGTTGTATACAAGGATAATGGCTATTCAGCCTAGATGTGAGATAGAGGAGAAGGCTATGATTTTTCGGATTTGTGTCTGGTTAAGTCCCATTCATCCTCCAATGGCTGCAGATAGGATGGCCATAGTTGTTAGTAATGTGGTATTTAGTGATTGGGAGGTTATAAATAGTAAAGTAATTGGTGGGAATTTTAGGATTGTTGATAGCAGGAGGCCTGTGGTTAGGGATGAACCTTGAAGTACTTCTGGAAATCAGAAGTGGAATGGTACTAGTCCTAGTTTAATTGAAATAGCCGCAGTTAAGATTAGGCACGAGGTTGGATGGGTCAGTTGGGTAATGTCTCATTGTCCTGTATGTCACGCATTGGTCATACTTGAAAATAGTACCAGAGTTGAGGCAGCTGCTTGTACTAAGAAGTACTTAGTTGCAGCTTCAACGGCCCGGGGGTGGTGAGATTTTGAGATTAATGGCAAAACAGCTAGTGTGTTGATTTCAAGTCCTGTTCAGGCTATAACTCAATGATTACTTGTGATTGTAATAGTTGTTCCTAGCAGTAGACTAGTAGTGAAGACTATTTTTGCTTGGGGGTTCATTAGCAGGGGAAGGGGTTAAACCATCATTTTCGGGGTATGGGCCCGATAGCTTGTTTAGCTGACCCTACTAGAAAATAATATAAAGGGAGTATGAAGGGCTTTGATCCCTTTTGTGTAGGTTCAATTCCTACTTTTCTAAGTTTTAAGGAAATGAGAGGATTGGTGCACCTCTATGTTCACTTTATCATAGTGACCCTTAGTTGTTCAGGCACATTTCCTGTAATGTCCTCATATAGGGTGGTAAACCAGCGTAGCAGATTGGCATGCTAATGTGTCATAAGCATAGGGCGAGTGTTAAAGGGAGGAAGTTTTTTCATAGTAGATGTATTAACTGGTCGTATCGAAATCGTGGATAGGAGGCTCGAATTCATAGGAATCCAGCAGATAACAGTAGAACTTTTGTAGCTAAGATCACGGGGAATAGTTCTTGTGGAGGGTTTAATAGGCTTGGATTGAAGAATAGGATAGCGGTTAATGTATTTATTAGCATGATGTTGGCATATTCAGCTAGGAAGAATAGGGCGAATGGCCCAGCTGAGTATTCTACATTAAACCCTGATACTAATTCTGATTCTCCTTCTGTAAGGTCAAATGGGGCTCGATTTGTTTCGGCTAGGGTTGATACATATCATATTATAGCTAATGGTCAGCAGGAAAAAATCAGGTAAAGGGGTTCTTGGGTAACTGCCAGGGTATTTAGAGTATAACCTCCACTAATAATAATAATGGATAGAATGATAATTGCTAGAGTAACTTCATATGAGATGGTCTGTGCTACTGCTCGTAATGCTCCGATTAAGGCATATTTGGAGTTAGAAGCTCATCCAGATCATAGGATGGAGTATACTGCTAGGCTAGACATAGTTAGTAAGAATAGTATTCCTAGGTTTAAGTCTGCTAGGGAGAATGGGATTGGAAGAGGTGTTCAAATGGAAATCGCTAGCATGAGAGCTAATATAGGGGTAGAAATAAATAAAATTGGGGAAGATGTTGTTGGGCGAATTGGTTCTTTGATGAATAGTTTGATTCCGTCTGCTAGTGGTTGTAGTAGCCCAAACGGACCTACAATGTTAGGGCCTTTTCGGCCTTGCATATAGCTTAGGATTTTACGTTCAACTAAAGTTAGGAAAGCTACTGCAATTAAAATTGGGACAGCATAGGAGATAACTATAATAAGGTTAATTAAGTTTGGATAGTTGGTCATTTATATTAAAGCTAGGGAGAGGATTTGAACCTCTGATTTAAAGGACTTAAGCCTTTTGCATTTTCCAAGCTCTGCCACTCTAGCTTGTCCTTTTCTAGGACGTAATTGTGGTGTGATAGCCTTTTGTAATTTAGTTGAATTCATTACTTAAGGCTGAGGCTTGCCTGTGGTATTGGCCTCACTTTTCCTGTCCTTTCGTACTGGGAAGAGTTCATCATAGATAGAAACCGACCTGGATTGCTCCGGTCTGAACTCAGATCACGTAGGACTGTTAATCGTTGAACAAACGAACCCTTAGTAGCGGCTGCACCACTAGGATGTCCTGATCCAACATCGAGGTCGTAAACCCCCTCGTCGATACGGACTCTCGGAGGAGATTGCGCTGTTATCCCTGGGGTAGCTTGGTCCATTGGTCAATTATATTGGGTCTGGGTGCTATTAGCACGTTGAGAGGTTGCTCTCAGTTTAGAGTTTTGGTCTAATTTTTGGAGGATTTGTTTTTCTCCAAGGTCGCCCCAACCGAAAAATGCATGCCAGAGACTTGTATATTCGTGAACCCAGTGGGTGCGTATGTGTTGAAGTGTGGCTGCTTATTTTTAAGTTCCACAGGGTCTTCTCGTCTTATGTGTTTATCCCTGCTTTTGCACAGGGAGATCAATTTCACCGATTGCCTGTAAGAGACAGTTAAGACCTCGTTTAGCCATTCATACAGGTCTCGATTTATGAGACAATTGATTGCGCTACCTTTGCACGGTTAGGATACCGCGGCCGTTTAACACTAAGTCACCGGGCAGGCATCACCTTCAATACTTGTTTGTTGTTTGCTGAAGGCTATGTTTTTGGTAAACAGTCGGGCCTTGTGTTTGCCTAGTTCCTTTTACAGGTTTTAATCTTTCTTAATGGACGCTCCTCTGTCGGGTTAACAATATACCTGATACTCTGCTTGTTTTATTTGTCGTATCTTGGTGGTTTGTTAATAATGTATAGATGTAAGCTTGCGTCGTAGAGGGAGGACCCTGGTTACTCATTCTAGCATTAATTCTCCTATTTACGTATAGGTTAGCCTGTTAGTGATGAGGGAGTCATAAAGTTTTTATATTTTTTAGTCAGAGAGCTTTAACGCACTCTTTTTTGATGGCTGCTTGAAGGCCCACAATAATTCTTGCTTAGGTTATTTATCCGCTCGTAGAGATTGTATTCTTTTTTAAAGGAGCTGTACCTCCTTTAAATTGCCCTTAATTCGCTTCATTAGGGTTCTTGAGTTTTCCTTGGAGGAGAATTAAGAGTGAACTAAGATTCGTTTCACAGGCAACCAGCTATCACCCAGCTCGATTGGCTTTTCACCTCTACTAGTAAGTCATCCCACTCTTTTGCAACAGAGACGGGTTCGCTCATGGTAGCTGCTCACAAGTAGCTCGCTTGGGTTTCGGGAAGGCAAACTTAAACTCATTTTGCTTGGTTTTTCTTGCTAGACCATTATGCAAAAGGTACAAGGGTTGATCTTTGCTGTTTTTAGCTTATTTATTTCATTATTATTTCATCTTTCCCTTACGGTACGTGATCTCTATCGCTCCAATGGGTGTCTTTTCTATCGCCTATACTAAGACTAGTAAATGCTTTAGTTTGGTGTGTAGTAGTAACTTTGTTATTCCAGGTCAATGTATATTGGGCTAGAATTTGGCATCAAGACGATCTGATGTTAACAGATATCTTTCAGGTGTAAGCTGAATGCTTTTGTTAAAGCTACGTCTTGGTTGTCTAAGTGCACCTTCCGGTACACTTACCTTGTTACGACTTACCTCCTCTTTGGCTAGATGTCTTATTAATGTATTAAAATTTGGTCGCCTGCGAGGAGGGTGACGGGCGGTATGTACGTGTCCCAGAGCCGGCTTAAAGAGGGCTTGATTATCCCACTTTACTGCTAAATCCTCCTTCCAGGGGCCATTTCATGCCCCTTTGCCGTGATGTTCTAATTTAGAAAATGTAGCCCATTGCTTCCATTCCATGGGCTATACCTTGACCTGTCTTATTAGTGTTGGTGGACTATTGTGCTCACTGTTGAACCGTCAGGAAGGGTGAGCTGGAGACGGCGGTATGTAGGCTGAATTTGAGCTAGGAATGGTAGGGTGTATCGTGGATTATCGATTACAGAACAGGCTCCTCTAGGTGGGTTTGGGACACCGCCAAGTCCTTAGAGTTTTAAGCGTTTGTGCTCGTAGTTCTCGGGCGGATTCTTGAGTAGGTTATTAGAATCAAGATTTAGGGCCAGGCATAGTGGGGTATCTAATCCCAGTTTGGGCCCTGGCTTTCGTGGGTTTCAATTAATCGTTAGTCTAAGATCTTCTTTGGTAGGTGGTCTTATGGGCATCTTGGGATTTCTACAGCTCAGTTGCATTTTAATCTTAGTTACTTAGATATCATGTTACCACGCTTTACGCCGTTAATTAATGTTGATTTGGGCCTCCTGTATGACCGCGGTGGCTGGCACAGGATTTACCGTCCCTTATATTTGCTATGACTAAGTCAAGTTTACACTCATTGCTTAATGTTAACTACTGCTGAGTACCCGTGAGGGTGTGGCAAGTGCTAGGCGTCTTGGGCTACTAATATGAGTGTGCCTGATACCTGCTCCTATCGATTTTGTTAAAGGGTGATTAGGGCATCTTCACTGGTGTGCGGATACTTGCATGTATATTTCTAGCAAAAACCAACAGTAAGGTTAGGACTAAGTCTTTTGTCCATAGGTGTTAGTGACAGCCATCTTGACATCTTCAGTGTCATGCTTTGTTATAAGCTATATGGAC